GCAATGAACGGACTAGAATCCGCAGTAGCCTCTAAGATCCGATAGTAATAGTATGGTCGAACGATTCAAAAATGAATCGTTCGACCATACTATCCATTTTTATTATTGTAATCTAGAAAGATACAAACTGAATCGAGATCAATCTACAATATGTATATGGATCTTCATAAATGTTAATATCAATTAAATATATGGAATGTACATAGTATCTCAATTCTATTTCTTTGCTTCATCTATTTGTTTCCTTTATCTATTTGATTTTTGTTGATTCCAATCAATCTGAAATAATCGCGAGGCAACTCTTATTATTTTCTAATTTATAGAAAATTAGAAAGTAATCTTTTTTTTTAGCATTTCAAAGAAGTAATTGATTGCGCGGTTTACAGGGTTCTATGGTAACTTCTTCGGATTTCGAAATTCGAAAAGGGTTATCCTATCGATTTTGAATCCTTCGGCCATGATAGCAAACGCGTCAATAAAGCACAGCAGAAATAAAAGCCAATACAATTTCGGAATGAAGATACTTTTATTAATTCAATTTTTTAATTCGAAATTGAATTAAATTAATGAATTCAATATATTAAATAATTAATAAAGATTATTTATGCTTTGCAAAACGATCTATAAAAAATCTGTAAAAAAGTGATACAATTTGATTCCCCAACTCAATTCGTAGTATCTCTAGAGTCCACTCCTTCCCCATATTACGAGTGAAAGGGAAAATGTAAAGACTACCATTAACGCAGCCCAAGCGAGACTTACTATATCCATGTGAATTATGTCCCCTATCTCTCTGAATATGAAGGAATTATTCCATTAGTGTTTATTAATAATAGTGGAATCACTGGTGCAGAGTCAAAAGGGGGTTCTGACCCAACACCCTTGATGAAAGACTCCAATAAATATGAAAAATTAAACTGCAGTTACGCTTTTCTTTTGAAGTATCAAAGGGAATGCTACTAATATATATATGTAGGAATACTGATACCTATTCTTTATTTTTCTTGTCCTTCATTATCATTAAGTAAAAGAAAAAAGCCGATTATCCATCCAATCTAATTCAAGACCCGACCAGTAGACACGACATTAGTAATGGAAAAAAATCGGTAACTCTTTATTTGATATGATAGCCCTTCCACTACTATAATCTTTCCTTGAATCCTAAATACAACGAGTTACGGCACTTTAATTTAAAGAAGGGAACCCCCAGCTGTTTCCAATCAAGAAAGTCTCAAGACTACGTGTGTTTTGCTGGGAAAAATTCGGCGAGTTATAACAGCAAAGGAGAATAAAGAATAAGGGATTTCGAGTCTTGTCTTTTGTTAATCAGGCGACACCCAGATTTGAACTGGGGAAAAAGGATTTGCAGTCCCCCACCTTACCGCTCGGCCATGCCGCCAAAACGATACCAAATAGATGAAAATATTCCCCTTTATTTGTTATTTGTTTTTTTGGGGGGGGCCGGCTCCTTCCCTTCAATTAATTTTATAGTATCTCAAAACACCCAATATCTAAATACCTCTCTTTTCTATTAAAAAACCAAATGGGAATTTTTTTCAGTTACAAAAGCCAAAATTCAGAACAAATTGGAACCATTAACTATATGACTGTAAATTCATGAACCACTCTTGGATTTACATCTCAAATTGTCTTTCCCTAATGATAAATGATATAAGAAAATCAAAATTGATATATAACTAATCAGTCTTGATTTTTTTATTGAAAAAAAAAAAACCTTCTCAACTCAATTTCAATTATAATGTCAATTATTAGTATATGTAAACCCCAAACATAAGTTGTGTTCCACAGTTAGCTTATGGGGTATATTATTTGTGTATGATGCCCGTTTATAGGGAATTGGCGGACACTTGTCGTACTGCAATTTAGATTGATTAGATTGAAGAGAAAATAGAAATTTTGATTTTTGATAGAGTACGACATGTGCTGTCCCGAGTAGAAGTATGCAATAAAGGAGAGCGATGTATGGATAGATAGCTATAGCAGCGCGGGTTTAATAAATACAAGCCTTCTTATGCACTTCAATCGTATTCTAAAAATAAAAATTCTACGAAAAAAAGAAAAAGGAGTTCTCTGCAAATCATTTTTGGAACAATGGAATTCACGAAAGAGTTAAGTACTCAAAAAATTAACTTTCTATTGTTATATTGTTTCTGATTATTATGTCTTTATCTCCGTGAATGGATCAAATCCCGAATCCATTTATTTTTCTGATATCCAATCGGATTGGAATATGTAATATCATAATAATGGTATAAAGTGAATTTTCTATTCTAGACAAAATAAAAAAACTCCATAATTCTAAGTGGAATTTATCAATTCCTTTCCGTTTGGATCTGTCTCTTAGAAATTCCAATTTAACTAAGTCTAAAATTAAGTCCAAAATCATCTTTTTTCCTCCGTTCATACGTATTTCATACATTCCATATATATGGAGTTGGGTAAAATTTCATGTGATTCAGTAAACAGAATCGAAATTCCA